AGAGAAAGAAAAGGGACCTATCACATCGATGGATTATAAATCCAATATAACTTCTAAGCAATACCAATCAAACCGACCAAAAAGGTATGATTATGATGTTGGATCATGTAATATTCATCTTGACAAGAAATTATCTACATAATATGATAAAATATGTATCACAAACACAAGGGCTATAGCTCAGTTAGGTAGAGCACCTCGTTTACACGCGCGCCAATGTTTTTCAGGGGAGTCTATCATGCAATCAAAAGAATTGATCCTTTTGAGAAATCGATGTCTTACTCCATTACTTTGAAGGAACAAAACAAGAGAACAATAGCCTGACAAATGGTTCGGTCCGATTCGGGTGCCGTTTAGGCAGGATCCGAATCGAACCCATCATTGATTTGAGATATTGATAGGGTGAATACCCAGTCTATTCAATGCTAGGCATAATGAGTATAAGGACCTCAAAAATTCTCTTTTCGTCCTATGAATCTTAAGGTGTATGAAGTTTCATGTTTGATTTTTTAATCAGGATGATAGAGACTCCATTTAACTTAGGTTGATCTAGGCCAGAAGCAGACCTACGTCAAGATAACCCTTCCCTTCTTTGAAACACTTTGGTAGTGCTCCTGTATCAGTAATGAATCAGAGCACATGGAACCATCTTCTTTTTTTTTTCTCTTAGAAAAAAAAATATGGTAGACTAGCTGATATTTCTATCAGTTAATGAAAGAGCCCAATGCAAAAAAATGCATGTTGGGTCTTTGAAATAGGTCGAATCATTTTGATAATAATCAGTTCGATCTGTTTTACCGAGAAGGTCTACGGTTCGAGTCCGTATAGCCCTATATTTTATATTTTATTAATTTTGAATATTCATTAAATTAATAAAAATGAAATGAAAATAATATTCTTAAAACTAAAGCAAACTAAAACAATAAAGAATATCCAAATACAAATATAAAAAGTTGTATAGTTTTTTTCCTAATTATTGTATTCTTTGTTGATTGGAACTGGTCGCTTCCAGTTGCTTGGTTAAAATCATTCCCATAAGCTCGCTCACAGGGAGATCGCTCAGAGTATAAAACTGAAAACAAAAGCGCATTTCAATGGATCCAATCGCTCTTTTTTTTCTTGGATAAGAATGAAATAAACAAAACCCCATTTTCTTTTCTTAATTAATCCTCGTGGGTAGATTGATTTTATATTGATTCTATATAAATTGAATTTTCCTCTTTCTTTTACTGTCCGTAATCAAAGAGTTAGTGAGACTTCTTCGGTATACCCCCAAATTTTGGTGAATCCTTGGAGTCAAAATTATGACACGAATCCGGTAAAAAAAAGAAAAAAAACCAACCTAATTCAACTCAAATCGAATCTAATATTAAGTCGCACGGATCTAGGAACGCCTTATTGTAGTGTATGCATTTGTTGACACGTCAGAGTTTGAAAAACAAAGATCTTTTCATAAACATAATTTCATACAGAATCTCATAAATATATATTAAATAAATATATTAAATAATATATATTAAATATATATAAACTTAAATATATATAAACATATAAAACATATATATATATAAATAATATATAGAAATATATAATATATAGATATAAAATAAAAAAATAAAATATAGATATAAAATAAAAAATTTATTCTATATATAATAGAATAAATAGAATAGAATAAATAAATAGAATTTCGAATTTGAAGGTTTTTTTATTTCTAATACATATTAGATATTAGTTAGATATTAGAATTCCTTTTATTTAGAAAAATACGAAATGAAGTGAAAACGCAAAAGTTTTACTTGTTTTGGATTTGTATAGTATTATACTATATAGTTATAGTATAAATTATAAATATATATTTATACTATTACTATACAAATTAGTACTATATCGAAATTAAATTCGAAATTAAATCGAAATAAGTGTAATGTAAATAGGATTAATTCCAATCAATAAATCTTAAAACGCAACATGTAAACACAGCAAACAAACGAAACTAGACGATTCGATCAAACTGAATTGTTGTTTTGACTAAACAAACAGTTGCGGATGACTTGACAATGAATTCCAGGCCGAATCGACTAATCCGGTCTATTTTTCACATTCATAGGAGTTCGTCTATGTTTCTGCTTTACGAATATGATATTTTCTGGGCATTTCTAATAATATCAAGTGCTATTCCTATTTTGGCATTTCTAATTTCTGGAGTTTTAGCCCCGATTAGAAAGGGTCCCGAAAAACTTTCTAGTTATGAATCGGGTATAGAACCAATGGGCGATGCTTGGTTACAATTTCGAATCCGTTATTATATGTTTGCTCTAGTTTTTGTTGTTTTTGATGTTGAAACGGTTTTTCTTTATCCATGGGCAATGAGTTTCGATGTATTGGGGGTACCCGTATTCATAGAAGCTTTAATTTTCGTGCTTATCCTAATTGTTGGTTCAGTTTATGCATGGCGAAAAGGAGCATTGGAATGGTCTTAAGTTCCTGAATATTCAGA